ATAGAAGAGAAAAGTCATACAAAGTTATATACAAATCACTACCCCCTTTTTTGTATTTCCTTAATTTATTTCCTTAATTGAATTTCGGTTGATTAAGACGAAGTTCCTTAAAAACCTCTGCCTTCTTTAAAATATCCTGAACAGTTTCTGTAGGTTGAGCCCCTTTTTCAAGGAAATATAAAATAGCAGGAACATTTAAATAAGTTTGATTCTTTATCGGATCATAAAAACCCACTTTCTGAAGATCTTTTCCTTCTCTTCGGGATCGAACATCAATTGCAACGATTCGATAGACGGCTCATTGGGATAGATGTAGATGAACAACACCCCCCCTAGAAACGTATAAGAAGCTTTCTCCTCGTACGGCTCGAGAAAAATGATTGATTCGAAGTTTTGTCTCTGTATGGAATTCTATCTAAGAAATGACAACTGGATCCATAAAATGATCAAAGCAATTAAAGATCTAAGTCTTTTTTTCTTCGTTCTTCCTTAAAATGAAAAATAAACCATTCATACTCTCATAACTCAAGTTGGATAACTTTCAAACAGTTCAAAGGAAAATCTTTCGGCACTTTCATTTATTGAGCGGTCTTTCCTCCTTTTTTGTTTGTCTCGTTTAAAATCGGATTCTTCAGTCTGATCCAGTTATTAAGACAATTAAAAGGGTGTTTCCTTGTTCTGGGATCCTTTATCTTTGTTTTATTTTAAATCATTGGGTTTAGACATTACTTCGGTGCTTTTTAATCCTTTCAAAATGGCAGCAACATACCCTTTTTGCGATTTTTATGAAAGAATCCTACAAGATGATGGATTCCCTCGTGAAACACTTTGGATCGAAAAAGTTTGATCAATTCCAATAAATTTTTTCATTTTAAACTTGCTCGAATTGGATTCTTTCGATTTCCATACCTAAGATATATTTACGAAGTTGTTTCAATTTTTTTATTGATTGGCATTAACCCTAGACCCTTGCCCCGAGAAATAAATTAATACTTTCTACTCGAGCTCCATCATGGACTATTTACATTCCAAGACAACAAAAAACGAGGGGTTCTAGTGAAACAGAACCCATGATGTCGAGCTAAGAGCACCTTCATTCCTACAAAAAATGGTGGATGTACAAATCCACAACGGATCGTGTCCTTCAAGTCGCACGTTGCTTTCTACCACATCGTTTCAAACGAAGTTTTACCATAACATTCCTCTAAGAACCGGTATGGAATTGATTCAATTATGGAATCATGAATAGTCATTGGTTGGGCTGATGTATAAACACCATAATCTAAAGTATTTTCTATATCTTCTATATCTATAGTCTATAGATATAAATAATACTATAGATATAGGTGGATAAATATTTTTCTGAAGAAGTCTTAGTAAGACCCCATCGCTAATATTAAATTGTCTAACATTATAATATTAATTAATAAATATATATAATAAATAATTTATTTATATAAATAAAATAAGACGAATAAACGAATTCTTTTTGATTCTGCATCTTCACGTGACTTAATAGGAGAGAAAGATTCAGCTTCTAAGGAATGATTTAAACTATTTCTCTTTCGAAATTTCGAATCAATTTCGAAAGTTCCCCTCTCGACATCATTATTCCAAGAAAATTTGATAGTTAAAAATAACTTTTGATCATCTTAGGAAAAAAGATAAGTCTTTTTTTTTTTTCATCTGATTGATAAAATCCAAAGAATGGGGAGGGTTTCGTATCTATCAATTCGATCAAATAGACTGAGCAATTGTCACTGTTTATAGATATTGAAATGAACGCCTTCCCATCACTGATTAACTCCTATCTACCCCATTCTATGGGACTGATGCAGCATAAATCAAAAGAAGGGGATGTCCTAGTCTTTTTTATTTTTACGAAATGCGAGCTGTCTGGGCACAAAGCCAAACAAGCCCAGATTAAGTCCGGTTTTTGCCCCTTTTTTTCTATTTTAGCCTACCTCATTGATTAAGAATTAAGAGACTTAGTGAATTGAATTAGTACCAAAAACCCCCTCTTGGCGAAAAGTCAAGAAATCTACAAAAAAGAAAATTGAATCTAATTAGGCTAATTTAGGGGGTAGAGAATATGAGATAGGGAATATGGATTCTTTCGTATCTCGATTCAGTTTTTGAAAAAAAAAACGATTCATCGAAGAAAAAAATCAGAAACAACAATCACATTCCAGCTAACATTTCGATTTTAAACAGAACATTGTTAAAAAAGCAATCTATATTGTCAGAGAATATATATGTTCTGGGACGGAAGGATTCGAACCTCCGAATAGCGGGACCAAAACCCGTTGCCTTACCACTTGGCCACGCCCCATTTAGATTTCTATGCGATACTAATAAAGTATATTGCTGGTTTTGTTTGTTTGTCAACTCTAGCCCAAATATCTATAGAATCGATTAGATTGGTATTCGGATTTTTCTATGTTTTTGGTATGTGTAGATATAGAATTCAACTTAATTTATTGATCATTACATATAATTC